AAAACTATTTTTTATAAAAATGTTATAATATCTATTCAAATGAATTGAAATTCAATTTTGAATCCTTTTATTCGCGAGGAGCTGGATGAGAAGAAACTCTCACGTCCAGTTCTGTAGTAGAGATGGAATTCCGAAACAACCATCAACTATAACCCCAAAAGAACTAGATTCCGTAAACAACATAGAGGAAGAATGAAGGGAATATCTTATCGAGGTAATCATATTTGTTTCGGTAAATATGCTCTTCAGGCACTTGAACCTGCTTGGATCACATCTAGACAAATCGAAGCAGGTCGACGAGCAATGACACGAAATGCGCGCCGTGGTGGAAAAATATGGGTCCGTATATTTCCAGACAAACCAGTTACAGTAAGACCGGCTGAAACACGTATGGGTTCTGGGAAAGGATCCCCCGAATATTGGGTAGCTGTTGTTAAACCAGGACGAATACTATATGAAATGGGTGGAGTAACCGAAAATATAGCTAAACGGGCTATTTTAATAGCAGCATCCAAAATGCCTATACGAACTCAATTTATTATTTCGGGATAAAAATGTAGAACCGACAGAAATGAGTCTTGGGGATGAAACAAAACCGCAGGTTTCTTTTTTTGGACAAACAATATTTCTTTTATTTTCTTCATCCTTTGCATTGAAAGAATAGACTAAAAATTTGATATGATTCAACCTCAGACCCATTTAAATGTAGCGGATAACAGCGGGGCTCGAGAATTGATGTGTATTCGAATCATAGGAGCTAGCAATCGTCGATATGCTCATATTGGTGACGTTATTGTTGCTGTGATCAAAGAAGCAGTACCAAATATGCCCCTAGAAAAATCAGAAGTAGTCAGAGCTGTAATTGTTCGTACCTGTAAAGAACTTAAACGTGAGAGCGGTATGATAATACGATATGATGACAATGCTGCAGTTGTGATTGATCAAGAAGGAAATCCAAAAGGAACTCGAATTTTTGGCGCAATCCCCCGGGAATTGAGACAATTAAATTTTACTAAAATAGTTTCATTAGCTCCCGAAGTATTATAAAATAAAATGAGATCGTGATATCTTTGGGATATTTGAAAGAAATAGATTAAGAACTAGATTAATTCGTAGATTGTGTCTCACGCATATATCTTGAAAAATTCATATTCATAAACCAATAAAAAAACATGTTGATTATATCCAATTTTGAGGCACCAATAATTTTAGTTTATCATGGGTAGAGACACTATTGCTGAGATAATAACCTCTATACGAAATGCTGATATGGATAGAAAAAGAGTTGTTCGCATAGCATCTACTAATATTACCGAAAATATTGCTAAAATACTTTTCCGAGAAGGTTTTATCGAAAACGTCAGAAAACATCAAGAAAAAAACAAATATTTTTTGGTTTTAACCCTGCGACATAGAAGGAATAGGAAAAGACCCTATACAAATTTTTTAAATTTAAAACGGATCAGTCGACCCGGTCTACGAATCTATTCGAACTCTCAACGAATTCCTAGAATTTTAGGTGGGATGGGGATTGTAATTCTTTCTACTTCTCGAGGTATAATGACAGACCGGGAGGCTCGACTAGAAGGAATCGGCGGAGAAATTTTGTGTTATATATGGTAATCCTTTTAATATCCAAATGGAATCCGAAAACTCTTCCTATTTGTAAAAAAAAAAAGAAAGGGAATGAGTTGTCTAATATCGTTTCTCCTGCCTTAGTTGATACTTCAAGGGGGCTTGGCCTGGAATGAAAGAACAAAAGTGGATTCATGAAGGTTTAATTACGGAATCGCTTCCCAACGGCATGTTCCGGGTTCGGTTAGATAATGAAGATCTGATTCTAGGTTATGTTTCAGGAAAGATCCGACGTAGTTTTATACGGATACTGCCGGGAGATAAAGTCAAAATTGAAGTAAGTCGTTATGATTCAACCAGAGGACGTATAATTTATCGACTCCGAAACAAGGATTCGAAAGATTAGGTGGTTTTTATTCAATACGATTCGAGATGAAAAATTTCAATAAACTTATTTTCTACCAAGAAGTAGATTCAGAATTAAGATAAGGAATAACAAATATGAAAATAAGAGCTTCCGTTCGTAAAATTTGTGAAAAATGTCGACTAATCCGTAGACGAGGGCGCATTATAGTAATTTGTTCCAACCCGAGACATAAACAAAGACAAGGATAATTAAACTCACAAAAGGGCTCAACGTACAAATAAAGAATCTGTTTTTACATGAAATGGATATATCCATATATTTATGACTCATATTTATGAGATGATACAATATGGCAAAAGCTATACCGAGAACTGGTTCACGTAGGAATGTACGTATTGGTTCACGTAAGAGTGCACGTAGAATACCAAAGGGAGTTATTCATGTTCAAGCAAGTTTCAATAATACCATTGTCACGGTTACAGATGTACGGGGTCAGGTGATTTCCTGGTCCTCGGCCGGTACTTGTGGATTCAAGGGTACGAGAAGAGGGACACCCTT